ATCGATCTTACTAACCACAATAGATCAAATAGCAATGGATACGACTATTCCAACAGTTAGACCTTTCTTTGATATGAATTCTCTATTCCTAATGGCTGTGGTGCGGAAAATACTGTGTAAAGAAAAGAGTAGACCGGATCAAACCCTTATTTATCTTAACCTTAGGTTAATTTACTTCGCCGAAAGCGAGCAAAATGGGTCGAACCCTTATTCTTATTAGTGTTGATTTTATTTTTGTTAGGTTTAAGTCTGACGAGAATAATATTCTACAACTAGCAATTCATTTATTTTCAAACCGACCCATTTACTATCTATTATTTGATTGACTAATCCTTTATATTGGAATGGTTGAAGAGTCAAATGGTTTGGCAATTCCTCATGGGGGGATGAATCGAGAGAATTTTGAATTAGAGCTTTAGATTTTTGTTCATCCCTCGCCGCAATAGTATCTCGGGGTTTGCAGCGATAACTTGGTATATCTACTATACGACCATTGACTAAAATATGTCTATGGTTAACTAATTGGCGAGCTCCCGGAATAGTCGGAGCCATACCCAACCGAAAAAGAATGTTATCCAGGCGCATTTCAAGTAATTGTAGTAAAACCTGACCTGTTGACCCTTTTGCCTTTCCGGCGATACGGACGTATTTAAGTAATTGTCGTTCTGTAAGACCATAATGAAAACGCAATTTTTGTTTTTCTTCTAGGCGAATTCGATATTGGGATTTTTTCCCGGAACGCGATTGGTTTCTAAGATCACTTCCAGCTCTGGGCCTTTTATTAGTTAGCCCTGGTAAAGCCCCCAGGCGGCGTATTTTTTTGAAACGAGGACCTCGGTAACGCGACATAAAGACTCCTTCTTCTTATTTATATTTAATTATTAATTCTTATTGATGAAATTTCATTCTACAGAATAAACCTAAACTAAAAATGAACTAAATTCTAAATAAAGCGAAATTTACTGAAGTATTATTCTATTAAAGAATAATGAGATGAGTTGGATAAATATCCAGATCTTTATATTCTATATATAGAAAAAGAAAAGGATTCTTTTCGTTAGATAATTGGAAATTCCTATCACATAATAAATCAATGGCTTTTACCAAAAGAGGAAAACATTTTTTTTTTCAATATTCTTTGATTTCAAAGATGCATTATCAATCATGTAAAACATAGAATAAAATAAATAGAGAAAAGCCGACTATCGGAATCGAACCGATGACCATCGCATTACAAATGCGATGCTCTAACCTCTGAGCTAAGCAGGCTCACATAACATAAATTCGGCATGCATAGGAATTCAATAAACTCTTAGAATCTTTGCTATTCACTATTATACTATTTTAATTCTTAGCTATTCATATTCGCTATTCATAATGAATATGAATATATTAAAGAATAGAATATAGAATTTGAAATAACTGTTAAATATTATAGAAGATAACGATTAATCTAGCGATATAGAATTTCCATTTTTTTTATCACAATTAAATATTCTTTTTTTTTTTTTTAATATGATTTGATTTTTGAATTCAAAAATCAAATCATATTAAAAAAAAAAAGAATCGACCGTTCAAGTATTCGAAATTTCATGGGGAAATGGGTGGAAGAGAGACAGATGTATAGCGTATGTATCCACCTATATTGAATTGCCGATACAGAAATGATAAAATCGTTTTTGATTGGACCGAATATAAGCCTCCTATAGATATAGAAGATGAAAGAAGATAGACAAGAAATCAAAGGCAAAGAGGAGAAAACACTTTTTCGAGACAGGAATCGGCATCTATCTAATGAATTCAACGGTTGCGGTATAAATGAAAGAAAAAGGGGAACGAGATCACAATGAGATTTTCATCTCAAAAAGGGGGATATGGCGAAATCGGTAGACGCTACGGACTTAATTGGATTGAGCCTTGGTATGGAAACTTACTAAGTGATAACTTTCAAATTCAGAGAAACCCTGGAATTAATAAAAATGGGCAATCCTGAGCCAAATCACGTTTTCCGAAAACAAACAAAGGTTCAGAAAGCGAAAATCAAAAAGGATAGGTGCAGAGACTCGATGGAAGCTGTTCTAACGAATGGAGTTGATTGTCTTACGTTAGTAGAGGAATCCTTCTCTCGAAACTTCAGAAAAGATGAAGGATAAACCTGTATACATAATACAGAAGAATTGTTGTCAATTGATTCCATATTGAAGAAAGAATCGAATATTCATTGATCAAACCATTCACTCCATAATCTGATAGATCTTTTGAAGAACTGATTAATCGGACGAGAATAAAGATAGAGTCCCGTTCTACATGTCAATACCGGCAACAATGAAATTTATAGTAAGAGGAAAATCCGTCGATTTCAAAAATCGTGAGGGTTCAAGTCCCTCTATCCCCAAAAAGACCATTTGGCTCCCTAATTCTTTATCGTATCCTTTTTCTTTATTCTTTTTTCGTTAGCGGTTCAAAACTCCTTATCTTTCTCATTCACTACTCTTTATAC